AATCTTTTTCTATCTATTTTATATATATCAATAAAATTTATATCAATAAAATATAAATCGATTTTTGTCGTTATAAAAGACACTCTTTTATAGTAACAATAATAAATTGAGTATGATATAATTAGTATGATATAAATAGAACAAAAGAGGAAATAGCAAAGAAACAAAAAGGTTATACAAGGCTATATACAAATCATCCACATTTTTTTATTTTCATTAATTGAATTTTATTTGTTGATTAGGGCGAAGTTCCGTAAAAACCCCCGCCCTTTTTGAAATATCATGAACAGTTCCTGTAGGTTGAGCACCTTTTTCAAGGAAATATAGAATAGCAGGAACATTTAAATAGATTTGATTCTTTATCGGGTCATAAAAACCCACTTTACGAAGATCTCTTCCCTCTCGTCGGGATCGAACATCAATTGCAACGATTCGATAAATGGCTCATTGGGATAGATGAACAATACTCCCCCCCCCCTAGAAACGTATAAGAAGTTTTATCCTCGTACGGCTCGAGAAAATTCTAAATTATGTCTATGTATAGAATCATAATATCAAATAGATCCATAAAATCATCAAATTCATTATATTATTGATTTTAGTTTAAATACTTTTTCTTAGTCTTCCCCCCCCCCCCCCAAAAAAAAAATTATTTGTATCCTCATAACTCAAGTTGAATAACTCTCAAATAACTCAAAAGAAACCTTTTAGGTATTAAATTTATTGAGTGGTCTCTAACCCTTTTTGTCTGTCTCCTTTAGAATCTATTTTGATTCTTAAATATGATCTGGTTGTTGAGACAATTGAAAACGGTATTTCCTTGTTCCAGGATCTTTATCTTTGCCTTGAATCATTGGGTTTAGACATTACTTCGGTGATCTTTAAATCGTTTCAAAACGGCAGCAACATACCATTTTTTGTGATTTCTTTCTATCAAAGAATCGTATGAATGGTTGATTCCTACGTAATACACTTTACTTTTGATTTGATCAAAAGAGTTTTACCAATTCCAACAAAATTAACTTTTAAATTTTATCGAATTGGATCCTTTAGATTTATATATCTAAAATATACTTACGAAGTTGTTCCAATTTATTGATCGATACTAACCTTAGATTCTTGCCCTTGAGAAATTAATCAATACGTTCTACTCGAGCTCCATCGTGTACTATTTACATGGCAACACTCTCAAAAATGAGGGTTCCAGTGGAACAGAACAAATGATGTCGAGCCAAGAGCACTTTCGTTCCTATATAATATAAAAAAGTGGTGGATGTAAGAATCCACAGCTGATCATGTCCTTCAAGTCGCACGTTGCTTTCTGCCACATCGTTTTAAACGAAGTTTTACCATAACATTCCTTCAGTTTGGAACCAGTATGTAATTGATTCAATTATGGAATCGTGAATAATCATCGGTTCGGTCGGTACATAATAATCTATACTTTTTTCTTCTAAATAATCTATACTTTTTTCTTCTATATGAAGAATGGATAATGTATGACGAAGTCTCAACAAGAATTCAATCAATTTAACCCCATTGTTTATAATTTTTTTTTAATTATAACTAACATAACATGAATAAATAAACACGAATAAACAAGTTATTTTGAATATCTATCTTCAAGTAACGTGATAGGATAAATTCAACAATTTCACACTTCTTAGAGTACCAAGAACTCATAAGAAATCATTAAAAAGATTTAATTGATTGAATAGTTTCCTACCCTATATCATTATTTGCATAAGGTTTTACAGTAAGTACCATTCGCTTTTTATCATCATTAAGAGAAAGATAAATCCATATTGGATTAAACCATCAATGATTAATAAAAAAAAAAGACTGATGTAAGGAAAGATTGAAGATTTAGGTTGTTATTTTTTCATATTTCATATTGTAAAATCAGTAATATTTAACAAATCAAAATTTTGTTTCATATGCGTGTTATTTGAACTCGATTAAATTTGTGAAAAAGATATGATTAATAAAAAAAAAAAAAAGAAATAAGAATCACATTCTATAACAATATTATACTCTTAAACGGAAGACTGGTCGAAAAGACAATCTTTATTTTGATATATTTTATTATGATATAGATTATGATATAGATATATATTTTCTTTTTTATTATAGATTAATAAAATTATAGATTAATAAAATGATCGTGGGTCAGGTATGTTCTGGGACGGAAGGATTCGAACCTCCGAATAGCGGGACCAAAACCCGTTGCCTTACCACTTGGCCACGCCCCATTTCTAGTCGACACTAATAAACACTAATATTGGTACTGGTTGTTCGTCAACTCAAGTCTAAATATCTATTATCTATAAAATAGATTACTAGAATTTTTATACATGTAGACGTAGAATTAAACGGAATTTATTGATCATTACATATAATTCAATTAAGATATTGTATGAAAGTATGGTTTATTCTATTCTCTTTTGATTTGAGAATTGAAGGATTTTTGATTGGGTGAGTTCAAATCAAAGAAAGTTTTTTGGTCTATCTTATTTTCTTTTTATTCATTTTTCTTTTCTATGAATAATAACATATTTATAATAATAAAATAAAAAAAAAACTCAATTTATTAATAACTCAATCAAAATAAATAAAATACAATTATCCTCAAGAACAAAATGTTTGTTATGCTTAATATATTTAGTTTGATCTGTATCTGTCTTAATTCTGCTCTTTATTCAAGTAGTTTTTTCGTCGCCAAATTGCCCGAGGCCTACGCTTTTTTAAATCCAATCGTAGATGTTATGCCAGTAATACCCCTGTTTTTTTTTCTCTTAGCCTTTGTTTGGCAAGCTGCTGTAAGTTTTCGATGATATCTTTAATTTAATAATGTCTAGACAAATTCATGATTTATTGAAAAAAAAAAAATTCAAAGAAAAGAATTGATAAGATCAGATAAGTCTTACACCCTCAATTCAAATATTGAAATTCTTGTACAACCGCGAAAAATCTGGATCACCCCACTTTATTTCTTGGTGTCAAAATAAAAAATCAAAATAGTAGGGTATGCGGTATAAAAACGGAGAATCTATTCTCTTTTTTACTAAAAAAAATCTTGGAGATTATGTAATGCTTACTCTCAAACTATTTGTTTACACGGTAGTGATATTCTTTGTTTCTCTCTTTATTTTCGGATTCCTGTCTAATGATCCAGGACGTAATCCTGGACGTGAAGAATAAAAGATAAGGTTTTTGTTTTCCTTGCTTGATTTTTAAATGTTCTTAGTAGGATTTTATCTATTACACATTTTTAACTATAAAAAAAAAAAAGAGCTCGCGAAAAATTCGAAAGAAAATACCAAGTCATCAACAAAAACGGAAAGAGAGGGATTCGAACCCTCGGTACGAAAAACTCGTACAACGGATTAGCAATCCGACGCTTTAGTCCACTCAGCCATCTCTCCTCCCAATTGAAAAAGGATAATACTATGTTACATTATAAAAAATAAGGATTGAAAGAGCCCTTCATACTATATAATATTTTTTTTCATCCGAGAGTGCTTTTTAGTTCCACGGCCCGGCTAAGTACTGACCAGGCCGGGCCCGCCATTTATTGTTCCAACGAATCATAAATAATTTTTTTTATTTGAAAACTAAAATACTTGCTTGTTATTACGATTGGAAAAATAAAAACTCTTTTTATTTCTATGATATAGAATCAAATGATATCGAATCAAAGTGTCGTTTCTTATCTTAATTTTTTATATTTATTCTTTATTCCTTTTATTTTAGTTAAAGTAAATAAATAACAAAAAGGGAGCTGTGGATTCTTGCACAATACATTTTCATGTATGTTATGGCTTAAGTAGTTTTGTCGAGACGTCTAGGTCAAAAACCTCCGGCAAAAAAACACTTGTTATTTAGTTTTAGTTATTGAAATTTAATGAATTCTCTTTTCCGAATCTCATTGGGTTCTCTGATACAACACGTAAACGCTCTAATTTTCATGATTATTTTATGATCCTATCCTTTCTTTTTACTCTTTTAACTTTTTATTACGACCCATTTTCTTGTTCGACAAAAGGTTCATTTATATACAATAATCGGATTGTAGCGGGTATAGTTTAGTGGTAAAAGTGTGATTCGTTCTATAACCCTTTATATAGTTAAGGGGTCTTTCGGTTTGATTAATATTTCATTCCGACCAAAAACTTTATTTCTTAAAAGGATTTAATCCTTTACCTCTCAATGAAAAATTCGAGGAAGAATATACATTCTCGTGATTTGTATCCAAGAATCAATTAAAAATTGAAAAATTGGATTATGAGATTACGAAACATAATTTTTTTTTTTTAATTAGATCAATACTTCTAATTGAATAAGTATGAGTAAAGGATCCATGGATAAAGATAGAAAGTGGCTTTCTAATCGTAACTAAATCTTTAATTTGGAATTTGTATTATGGAAATTGAAGCAAAATGGCTATTAAACAATGACTTTGGTTTACTAGAGACATCGACAAATTGTTTTAGCTCGGTAGAAACAAAATGCTTTTCCTAAGGATTCTCTCACATAGAAATAGAGAACGAAGTAACTAGAAAGGTTGTTATAATATAATCCCCCTCTTTTCTATAGGGATCGTCTAGAAAGCGGGTTGTTCTGAATACATTCAGACAGAAAAGCTGACATAGATGTTATGGGTGGAATTTTTTTTTTTCGTTCATGTCTTAATATAGGAATTTATACATCTTCCATAAAGGAGCCGAATGAAACCAAAGTTTCACGTTCAGTTTTGAATTAGAGACGTTAAAAATGATGAATCAACGTCGACTATAACCCCTAGCCTTCCAAGCTAACGATGCGGGTTCGATTCCCGCTACCCGCTTTTACTTTATTTTTTTATTAAATTAATAAGAAATTAAGAAATAAGAAAAAAATAGAATTAAATATTTTGAGATTTTTATTATTTTATAAAAAATTTTATGAATATAATTAATGTAATGCATCATTGACTTGAATACGGAATTCCCGGAATTGGT